GAAGAAAGGAATTCCTATGACTCCAACGAACAACGTAAATAAAACTAATACAAGCATCGGAAATAACATAGTATTGTCTGACTCATGGGGATATGAGAAAGTGCTTTTAGTGCCAAAACGAGTAATACTAATAAAAGGCTGCACCGTGCTTCTTACATTTTCATTACTATTAATTCGATATGTGTTTAAAAAATAAGTTTTTTCATTGTTTTTCGTCGTTAATAAATATAATAAACGCAAATTTTTTTTAATAATTTCGGGTCCTTCTTTATCTTTACCCCATAGAGACATTGAATAGAACGAACTGCTTTTTTTGCCACTATAAGTTTGAAAATAAACGTTTAAATGTCCTTCAAAAGCAAGTAAATAGATCCGAAACATATAAAATGCAGTTAATCCTGCTGTGGACCAAGCTATTATTGCAAAAATAGGTGAATACAACCAACTATCATTAAGAATTTCATCTTTGGACCAAAAACAAGCAAGGGGTGGAATACCAGAAAGAGAAAGTGTACCCAATAAAAAAGAAGTTTTTGTAATTGGTACATGTTTTCTTAAACCGCCCATAAGAACCATATTCTGACTTTTATCTGGAGAATATCCAACAATAGCTTCCATCGCATGAATAATTGATCCAGATCCTAAGAACAACAATGCCTTCGAATAAGCATGAGTAATCAAATGAAATAAAGCAGCTCGATAAGACCCCATACCTAGAGCTAACATCATATAACCCAATTGAGACATTGTAGAATAAGCTAAGCTTTTCTTAATATCTTTTTGAGCAAGAGCTAAAGTGGCTCCTAAAAATAATGTTATTATACCTATCAAAGCTATTAGATTTAGAATGTAAGGTATAACTATGAAAAGAGGAAGAAGCCGAGCTACAAGAAAAATTCCTGCTGCTACCATAGTAGCGGCATGTATAAGAGCCGAAATGGGGGTAGGCCCTTCCATGGCATCAGGTAACCATACATGAAGGGGAAATTGGGCGGATTTAGCAACAGCGCCGGCAAATAATAGGAAGGCGCATAAAGTAACAAATAAAAAATTAACTTCATTATTATAAACCAAGTTATTGAATATTTCAAACAAATCCCGAAATTCGAAACTACCTGTTATCCAATAAAAACCCAAAATTCCTAATAATAAACCAAAATCCCCGACACGATTAGTTACAAACGCTTTTTGACAAGCATTCGCGGCACTGGGTCGTGTGAACCAAAAACCTATTAATAGATAAGAACACACTCCAACTAATTCCCAAAAAATATAAATTTGTATCAAATTAGAACTAGTAACTAATCCCAACATTGAAGTATTGGAAAAACTCATATAAGCAAAAAATCTCAAATATCCCTGATCATGAGACATATAATTGTCACTATAAATAAGAACCATAATTCCAACAGTAGTGATTAATATCGACATAATAGAAGTAAGTGGATCAACCAAGCAGCCAAATTCTAAAGAAAAATCATTATTGATGGTCCAAGACCATACATATTGATAGACAGAATTATTATTTATTTGCTGAATAGAAAAAAGGGCTGAAAAAACCATAACTATACTTAATAATAAAACACTAGGAAAAGCCCACATACGGCGAAGATTTTTTGTTGCCGTTGGAAAAAGTAGAAGTCCTGTTCCAATTAAGATAGGAACTGGAAGTGGAATGAAAGGTATAATCCATGAATATTGATATGTATATTCCATAAAAAAATAAAAAAAGAAAATTTTATCTTAATTAATTGTTTCTGAGTCACCGGTTCTTATTTCTTTTCTTTTGAAAGGGGTCGGTTAATAAAAAAAAATTAAGATATATAAAATAAAACTTAAATAGAATTTTCTAGCCTTAATTATTCTGAATCTTTCCAAACTACTTCAAATATTTAAAATCAAGAGGTTCTAATTGGTCAAATGATATAAATAAGTCACTAGTGAAAAATAAATACGTATTTAATTTTATTAATACTGAATTATTAATATTAAATTCAAATTTTAAAATAAAATTTTATGAAGATAAAAAATGAAAATTAGAATTTTCATTTTAATTATTACGTATTACAAAAATTTTTTTATATCTATAGAACAAGGATAAATAATTATCCCAAAAACAGTATTTGATATGAATCATAAAGCCCATAACTAAAACTATTTATTGTAATTCGGTTATTTAGAATCATTACCCAATTTGTTTTGTAACTAATTGTTTGTCTTCCATTACAATAAAAGCTATTTGTAGGAAATGCTATGATATCCAACACTTTAATTTTACGGAAAAAAAAGGGGGCAACTAAAATGCCTTTAAATTATGTATTTTGTATCCTTTAACAGATTAACTACTAGTCTCATTTGATAATTAAAATTTTGTGGACTCTTTCTTCGAGCGTGAACAATTAATATTAAATTAATTAATATAATTAATATAATAGAAAAAGAAAAAATTATTTAATATAATAGAAAAAATTATTAAAGTTTTTTTATTTTTTAATTAAGCGGGAGAAGGATTGGGTTATTAAACTTTTAGATTTTTTTATTACATGTATAAATGTAACACGACGAAAATAGAAAGAAAACGAAACGGACAATCTTTCTTTTTTTTTTTTTTTTTTATCAACTTCAATCTATTTGGCATAGTGTACCTTATCGTTCTTATTAATATTTTATGTGATTTTTAACCCCCCCCCCCTTTTTTTTTTGGAGTCTAATTTAGAGAAAAAATAGATAGAGAATAGTAAAGAACAATTGATTTTGAACAATAGATGTCTTTCACATCCAACCGAAAAACCTATTATAACTTTTTAATGGCAGTTCCAAAAAAGCGCACCTCTATTTCAAAAAAACGTATTCGTAAAAATATTTGGAAAAGGAAGGGATATAGGGCAGCATTGAAAGCTTTTTCGTTAGCGAAATCTCTTTCTACCGGGAGTTCTAAAAGTTTTTTTTGTGTAACAAATAAATAATCTGAATCGTTCTAATAACTAATAAAGTGATATAATTTTGTTTATAGTTTATTTATAAGATTTATAAGTTATAAAAATGATAAATAATATTTGTCAATTATAATTAATATTAACATCATAATAGTATAGTAAAAGAATAAATATTAATATATAAGATAAATTACAATATAAACAATATACATTAAAAATAAAATAAATAAAAAAGAATTAGTCTCATAATGTTTTAATTTATGAGAATATAAAATTGAATTTGTTTTACTTTAATTTGAAGCCAAATTTTTCTTTCGTTTCTGATATAGATAAGAATTCTGTTGTCTACTGAATTCTAAAAATGAATGGTACTTTTTTGTTTGAAAAAAGGGTAAACGCAAGCGCAAGGTTTCGCCTTTCATTTTAGTATGTTTTATCATTTTCCGGATGGGGATTATCACTTCCCCATCGCCCTTACTCAATAATAAAAAGAATTTTTTTTTTTTTTTAGTTATATTTTTTATTTTATATTATAAAGAAGAGGTCGTTGAAACTAATTGATTAAGTTTAAAATGTTTTTTATAATCTTTTAAACCATTATTTTGGGTTTTCGAAATTATTATCACTATATAAATTCCTTAAACCAAACCCAATTAAATTAAATTAATAAAAGCCCCGTTTACATTTTTAGGTAGTTATATGACGAATGCGCCAATTTTGAGTGATCTATTTTAGATCCTATGTTTCGATTGGAAGATCGATCAAGATATAATATATATTAATTAAAAAATTTAGAAAATATTTTGAAGTACGGTACAATTTCTATACGAAATTTTTTTATATGATTGATACGACCATCCCAAATACCTAACTTAATGGGTTTGCTAAATCTTAACGCAAATTCTCTACACAACAAAAAATCCTAACGCAACCTAACTATGCAAATATTTACATAAATCTTTTGAGTGTATCGCTGAAATTGTGTTATATAAAAATTCTATTTTTTTATTAATCGATAAAATGAAGTTTTTATTTTAGATTAATAAAATAAATGATAAAAGAAATTAATCATTAAAAAATGCAAACGAGGCAGAACATTTTTTTTTACTTATATCCAGGGATTGAAGTAAAAATTATATAGTTACAACTGTTACATTTTAGTTTTAGGAGAGCATAAAGTAATAGCCTACGAAAAAATACATTGTTAGTTCAGTTAAATAAAATTGACATCCTAAAATACTAAATAACTAAATAAAAAGATAATAATAAGAAAAATCAATATTATTAACAAAAATCAATATTATTTTATTAACGTTAACGAAAACGTTTTAATCCCTAATTTTTAAACAAGTTTTTATTCATCAATTTGAATGGTTTCCTAAAAAAAATATTGGATTGAATTAACTCCTTCAAGCTCGACGATTGAATAAAAATAGGTTATTATGATTTCGAATAAGCCGCTATGGTGAAATCGGTAGACACGCTGCTCTTAGGAAGCAGTGCTAGAGCATCTCGGTTCGAGTCCGAGTGGCGGCATGGCATCTTCTAAAAGAGTAAGTCCTATAATGAATTCAATTCCCGATTTCAATTCCTATAATTGAGGGACGCCCTTATTAATTTAATAATTTTTATGATATTTTCAACTTTAGAGCATATATTAACTCATATATCCTTTTCGATCGTTTCAATTGTAATTACAATTCATTTGATAATTTTATTAGTCGATGAAATCGTAGGACTAGATGATTCGTCAGAAAAGGGGATGATAGCTACTTTTTTCTGCATAACCGGATTATTAGTTACTCGTTGGATGTATTTGAGGCATTTACCATTAAGTGATTTATATGAATCATTAATTTTTCTTTCGTGGAGTTTTTCCTTTATTCATATTATTCCGTATTTTAAAAAACATAAAAACCATTTAAGCGCAATAACCGCGCCAAGTGCTATTTTTACTCAAGGTTTTGCTACTTCGGGTCTTTTAACTGAAATGCATCAATCCGCGATATTAGTACCCGCTCTCCAATCCCATTGGTTAATGATGCACGTAAGTATGATGGTATTGAGCTATGCAGCTCTTTTGTGTGGATCATTATTATCACTAGCTCTTCTAGTCATTACATTTCGAAAATTCATAAGGATTTTTAGTAAAAGCAATAATTTAGAAAATGAGTCAGTTTACTTTAGTGAGATTCAATACGTGAACGAAAGAAACAATGTCTTACGAAACACTTCTTTTATTTCGTCTCAAAATTATTACAGGTATCAATTGATTCAACAATTGGATCGTTGGAGTTATCGTATTATTAGTCTAGGGTTTATCCTTTTAACCGTAGGTATTCTTTCGGGAGCAGTATGGGCTAATGAAGCATGGGGATCATATTGGAATTGGGATCCAAAGGAGACTTGGGCATTTATTACTTGGACCATATTCGCTATTTATTTACATATTAGAACAAATAAAAATTTTGAAAGTGTAAATTCTGCAATTGTGGCCTCAATGGGCTTTCTTATAATTTGGATATGCTATTTTGGGGTTAATCTATTAGGAATAGGGTTGCATAGTTATGGTTCATTTACATTAACATCTAATTGAATAAAAGACTTGACGAATATAAACATAGGACGGCATACAGGTATATATACGAAAACTTCATGTAAACAATCAAGAACCATTTGAATCATTTCCATTACTTGATTCAAATGGTTCTCACAAATTCAAAAGATATCTAGTTATAATAGAATTCCAATTTTTTTATTTTACTTAAAAGAATATAAAAGACTCATTTTTTGATTGTACAATCAACCATTTTTAAAATCATGGGATTTCAGTTTCATTTTTTGGTTTACTCACAAAAACTATCGAAAAAAAAAATTGGATATAATAGCTTCGACCTTGTCAACTGATAATGATAAAACGAAATCGGGATAAACACCAATACCTATTACAGGTAAAAGGATAGAGATCGAAACAAATAATTCTCGCGGTCCAGAATCAAAAAAATAAGAGTTTGGGGCATTAAAAAGCTTGTATCCATAGAACATCTGGCGTAACATAGATAATGAATAAATAGGAGTTAATATCATTCCAATTGCCATTACAAAAGTAATTAATATTTTTGTCATTAAAAGATATTTTTGACTAGTAAGTATTCCAAAAAAAACTAACAATTCGGCAACAAAACCGCTCATGCCCGGTAATGCAAGAGAAGCCATTGATAAGATACTGAAAGTCGTGAATATTTTTGGAATTGCGATAGCCATTCCGCCCATTTCGTCGAGATAAACAAGACGTATTCTATCATAACTCGTTCCGGCCAAGAAAAAAAGCGCAGCGCCAATAAATCCGTGAGAGATTATTTGTAAAATGGCTCCGTTGAGTCCTGTATCGCTTATAGAACCAATTCCTATAATTATGAAACCCATATGAGATACAGAAGAGTAGGCTATTCTTTTTTTTAAATTACGCTGACCGGGAGATGTTGAAGCTGCATAGATTATTTGAATTGTGCCTACTATAATCAACCAGGGAGAGAATATAGAATGGGCGTGGGGTAATAATTCCATATTGATCCGAACCAATCCATACGCTCCCATTTTTAATAAGATTCCGGCTAAAAGCATACAAGTACTGTAATGTGCCTCTCCATGGGTGTCTGGTAACCATGTATGTAAGGGTATGATCGGTGATTTGACAGCAAAAGCAATAAGAAATCCAATATAGAATATTATTTCCAGTGCTACAGGATACGATTGATTAGCTGATGTTTCAAAATTTAATGTTGGTTCATTGGAACCATATAAACCAATACCCAAAACTCCCATTAATAAAAAAACAGAACTTCCTGCAGTGTACAAAATAAATTTTGTAGCTGAATACAAACGTTTCTTTCCCCCCCACATGGATAGAAGTAGATAAACTGGAATTAATTCTAACTCCCACATGATGAAAAAAAGTAAAAGGTCTCGAGAAGAAAATGGTCCTATTTGACCGCTATACATTGCTAACATCAGAAAATGGAATAGTCGGGAATCTCGAGTAATCGGCCGAGCCGCTAAAGTAGCTAAAGTTGTGATAAATCCTGTCAGTAAAATGGGTCCTATAGAAATTCCATCTATTCCCAATCTCCAGTAAAAATAAAAAAAATCGATCCATTTATAATCCTCTGTCAGTTGCATTAATGGATCATCCAATTGGAAACGATAACCGAATGCATAGGTTGTTAGAAGGAGTTCTATTATGCATATACCTATAGTATACCACCGAATTATCTTATTTCCTCTATGAGGGAGAAAGAAAATTAAGGAACCCGCGAATATTGGCAAAACTACAACTAGCGTTAACCAAGGAAAATTATTCATGGTAAAAACAAGATAAACTTGGACCAGAAAAACCCGTGCTCAAAATAAATAGTTTTTGAGCGCGGGTTTTTGTCGGTAAAGGTAAAAAAATCAAATGTATTCAAGTAGGGTTTTCTGGAACGTATTAATAAGCCAGACCCATACTTCGAGTTGTTTCATGCCATAAATAAACTCGAACACTCAAGAAATCTGTCGGACAGGCGGATTCACATCTCTTACAACCGACACAGTCCTCTGTTCTTGGAGCAGAAGCAATTTGCTTAGCTTTACACCCGTCCCAAGGTATCATTTCTAATACATCCGTTGGGCAGGCGCGCACGCATTGAGTACACCCTATACACGTATCATAAATCTTTACTGAATGTGACATTTGGATCTATAAATTTTTGAATGTCAGAAAGTTTCGATCTAGTAAACTTGTAAATGAATCATATATTTAGACACCAGATGAATCAATAATTTATCATAATTTTTCTAATCAATCTACTTCTGGATTGACTCATGCGATAGAGCCAAGATACTTTAATTTCTTACATTTTTGAAAACATGTATTATTACGTAATGTATGGTCATGGTAATTCTAATTTATGAATATTAGAATTTATATGATTAATACTACTTATTCAACAAATTCGATTGATTGATACGAGTTGATTTTCTGTTACGATAAATTGATGAAACAATAGCCGGGCCAATAGCTGCTTCAGCGGCTGCAATAGCTATAACAAAAATTGAGAAAATATTTCCTTTTAATTGGCGACTATCAAAAAAATCAGAAAATGTTACGAAATTCATATTAACCGCATTCAGTATAAGTTCAAGACACATAAGGGCTCTAACCATATTCCGGCTCGTGATCAATCCATAGATACCGATAGAAAATAAGTAGGCACTCAAAACAAGTACATGTTCGAGCATCATTGACCAACTCCTTATCAATTTCGATTCATTTCAATATGAACTGAACAACAATTCAACAGATTCAATTGACTAGAATAAAAAAAAGTACGGAACAAAGGCAGATTTTCTATTGTTAATAGAATAGATTGAATAATTTCTATTTTAGACATAAACAATCTTTAATTAAAGGGAAATAAATGGAATGTAATAAAACCGAACAGAGTTTAATGTGCATTGCTAATTCTATAAATTTTTTACTGTCGCGCCACGGCAATTGCACCTATCAAAGCGGCTAAAAGAATTATCGAAACGAATTCAAATGGAAGAAAAAAATCTGTTGATAAATGAATTCCAATTTGTTGACTATTACTTATCAAATCTTGCTCTATAATCTGATTTGATCTTGTAGTCCAAATAATTCCGTACCATGACGTATCCGTAATAATAATCATGAGTAAAACAAAAATACTTGTACAAACTGGCAAAGTAACCACATCCCCAATGGTCCAAAGATTCAAATCTTTGTAATATTCTGAACCATTCATGAACATCACAGCAAATACGATTAAAACATTTATAGCTCCCACGTAAATAAGGAGTTGTGCAGCAGCTACAAAATAAGAGTTTAATAGAATATAGAATAAGGATATACAAACAAGAACCAGTCCCAATGAAAAGGCAGAATAAATGGGGTTGGTAAATAATACCACCCCCATACCTCCTAGTATAAGAACCGATCCCAGAAAGACTAAAAGAAAATCATGTATTGGTCCGGGCAAATCCATTATATGTAAAATAAGAGATAAATAAATAGAAATTTTTTTCATGACCTTATTGAGACCCGACCAGAAAATTTTTTTTTTATGATTTTTGAGCAATTCCTAATTTAATCCTAAGTAAATAAATACTAAGGGATATGAATAAATGTGAGTACTATTATTGGACTAATTTCATTCTTTATCTGAAAGAGTCGTTCTAAAATTCTAAACGATATATTTTAAAACAATTATGGATATATTAATTAATGGATTTTCAATCCAAATTAAGACGCGTTTCTTACCAACCAATCAATAGTTGGTATTTGTAGTTATTGACCAAACAACACGAAAGAAACCTAAATTCCTTCTATATTAGTTATTAGTAAAGTAATTATAAATTATTCGTTAATAAGAGATTTACTTTTTTATTTGAGGCGAATTCAAAATTGTTCGAATTGTATAATCGTCAATTACTGACATTGGTAAACGACCCAAAGCAATTTGATTATAATTCAATTCGTGACGATCATAAGTAGAAAGTTCATATTCTTCAGTCATTGATAAACAATTCGTTGGACAATACTCAACGCAATTACCACAAAATATACAGACTCCGAAATCAATACTGTAATTAAGCAGCCGTTTCTTGCGAATATCAGTTTCCAATTTCCAATCAACAACGGGTAGATCTATAGGACATACACGAACGCATACTTCACAAGCAATACATTTATCAAATTCAAAATGGATTCGACCGCGGAAACGCTCCGCGGTGATTGATTTTTCATAAGGATATTGAATAGTTACGGGTAAACGATTTGCGTGGGATAAAGTAATCATGAAACTTTGACCAATGTACCTTGCAGCTCGTACTGTTTGTTGACCATAATTCATGAACCCAGTTACCATAGAGAACATATCGTTAATATATATATGAATAGTTTTATGTTTGTTTATTTCTCTTGTTTGAGACACGTTGTGAATATAGAATGTTACTTTACAGTGAAAAGAGTTGGAAAGAAGTTGTTAATAATAGATTACCGAGAGAAATAGGTAAAAGAAATTTCCATCCAAGATTCAATAGTTGGTCCATTCTTAGCCTCGGTAAAGTCCATCTTGTTGTGATAGGAATGAACAAGAACAAATAAGTTTTAGCTAATGTAATAAAGATACCAATTATCGCTCCAAAAACTCCACATGTTTTATTTATTTCAAAAAGCTCAGAAACATATATGTCCGGAATAGATATATTCCAACCTCCCAAGTAAAGAACTGTTACAAATAATGAAGAAACCAATAGGTTTAGATAGGAAGCAACATAAAATAACCCAAATTTTATACCCGAGTATTCGGTTTGATAACCTGCTACTAACTCTTCTTCTGCTTCTGGTAAATCAAAGGGTAATCTCTCACATTCTGCTAGGGAAGAAATAATAAAAATGATAAACCCTATAGGCTGACGCCACAAATTCCATCCCCAAAAACCATATTTTGATTGCGCCTCAACAATATCAATTGTACTTGAACTGTTAGATAATTATAGTCGGTGATACCATCACTGTTACCATCGCTATTACAGAACCGTACATGAGATTTTCACCTCATACGGCTCCTTGAAGGCCAGAAATAAATATAGGGACCGCGTCAGTATTCTTTTTTGAATCTTGATATGTTTGTAGGATGGATAACTATCGGCCGGTCCCAAATTAGACCAATTGAATTCTGTCTGTTATAATTATTTTAATTCAAAATAAAATAAAAAAAGTACTTCTGAATTGATCTCATCCTTTCTTTAATTTAATAATTTCAATAATAATTTCAATTCTTCTTTGTTCAGTAATAACTTAACTGTTCAATAAAATACTTCTTGTAAAAATATCAATAACCCGTTGGTTTCACGTACGAAAAAAAAATTCTATATTAATTAATGAATTATGACACAAATTATATATCTATTAATATGTATATGGGAAATAATAAAAGTAACAAAGAATAAATAAAGTATATCTTTCTTTGTTTTTTTTTTTTTTTCGTTCCTATTCTTCTTTCTATTTCTGAGAAAAAGAGGGCTTTCAAAATAAAGTAAAGGATTATTTCGTTTCGAATAGTTATTTATTAAATCGGTGGATAGGAGTATACTCTGGATTGGAATCGTGTCATGGGGAGTACTGCCTGATCATTTCTACCAACTTAAAGCCCCAATTAGTATTCTTTGTTTGTATATTATGTAAAAATGTCCTTTTGGAGAATTTACATAATCTCCATTACTAATCCTTTACATATGTTCGTGTTTCTAACCATCCACTCGTTTTTGCTCAATCCCCCGTTATGCTAATACATAAAAATGATAGTGAAAACTCAATACGGTTGATCTTTTGAACCCGCTTCAAGTCAGGATGACTAATCAACCAATCTTGGGGGAAACGGTCTCTTCTGTTTATGTTTATTTCCGCTTAACTCTCTAACTCTTATACATAGAAAATGAGAATCAATCTTTTTACTGCGAATTTATATATAAGCTGTTTTCTTTCACTCATATAACTATTTGATTTAGTTCATCAACCCGAATAATGAATAAAAAAAAAATTAAGATATCTACTCAATCCATTCCAACCCTTTCCTTGAAAGGAAGGAATAGAGAAAAGTTTATGTCTATGTATCAACGAATCGCACGTAGAGATATTGATAACACACATAAAGTTAATGGTATTTCATAACTAATCGATTGAGCAGCAGCTCGTAGACCGCCTAAAAAGGAATATTTATTATTTGACCCGTATCCCGACATAAGAAGTCCAATTGGAGCAATACTGGAAATGGCAATCCATAAAAAAACACCGATATTGAGATCCGCTAAAACAAGGTGATATCCAAAAGGAACTACTGAATAGCTTACTAAAATTGATATGACTGCTATGGATGGCCCGATACTGAATAAACGAGTATCCCCCCTAGATGGAAAAAGATTTTCTTTGAAAAGTAGTTTTGTCCCATCTGCTAGAGCTTGAAGAACTCCCAAAGGGCCGGCGTATTCAGGTCCAATACGTTGTTGTATCCCTGCCGATATTTCTCTTTCTAACCATACAATTACCAGTACGCCTATTGTGATTCCCACTACAAGAGTCAAAATAGGAACAAGAACCCATAGAATTCCATAAACCTCTTTAAAAAATTCTAATCTAGAAAAAGAATCGATATCTTGTACTTCCGGTGTATCAATTATCATTTCAACGATCAACTTCTCCCATAATGATATCTATACTACCTAGTATCGTCATAATATCAGCCAATTTCATTCTTTTAACTAACCGCGGAAGAATTTGCAAATTGATAAAACCCGGCGGGCGGATTTTCCATCTCCAAGGAAAACCACTTTGATCCCCTATGAGAAAAATTCCCAATTCTCCCTTTGGGGCTTCTACTCTCACATAAAGTTCTTGTTTCGGCAATTCAAATGTAGGAGACGGCTTTTTACTAATAAATCGATATTCAAAATCATTCCATTCCGGATTCCTTTCTCTATCAAAGTATCGTATTTCTAAATTCTCATAGGGTCCCCCTGGAATTCCTTCCAGGGCCTGTTGAATAATTTTTACGGATTCTATCATTTCACCAATTCGGACTAGATAACGAGCCAATGAATCTCCTTCTTTTTGCCACTGTACTTCCCAATCAAATTCGTCGTAACATTCATAATGATCAACTTTACGAAGATCCCATTGTATTCCGGAAGCTCGCAGCATTGGTCCCGATAAACCCCAATTTATTACTTCCTCTCTACCAATAATGCCGACTCCCTCGACTCGTTCTAAAAAAATAGGATTTCGTGTAATAAGTTTTTGATATTCAGCAACTCTTGTTAAAAAATAATCGCAGAAATCCAAACATTTATCTATCCAGCCATGAGGTAGATCGGCCGCTACTCCTCCGATACGAAAATAATTATGCATCATTCTCATACCGGTGGCAGCTTCGAATAGATCATATACTAATTCTCTTTCTCTGAAAATATAGAAAAAGGGAGTTTGTGCACCAATATCCGCCATAAAAGGACCGAGCCATAACAGATGAGAAGCTATACGACTCAACTCCAACATAATTATTCTGATATAGCTGGCTCTTTTAGGTACTTGAATATTTCCCAACTGTTCCGGTCCGTTTACAGTTATTGCTTCTGTGAACATAGTAGCTAAATAATCCCACCGTGTTACATAAGGCAAATATTGTATAATTGTTCGATTTTCCGCAATTTTTTCCATTCCTCGGTGTAAATAACCCAATATTGGTTCACAGTCAATAACATCTTCACCATCTAGAGTAATGATGAGTCGAAGAACACCATGCATTGATGGGTGGTGGGGGCCCATATTGACTATCATGAGGTCTTTTCTTGTAGCCGGTATATTCATAGGTTTTTCCTCGATTCATTCTTTCATGAATTGCTGAAAACGAAAAAAAGTTCATTAAAATTCAAGATCTAATAAATCAAATAATTCAAAATGCCTTTATAAAAATAAAATTAACGAGTTTTTGACTCCCGAATATCCAACCGATTAATTAATTCTTTATAACATATTCTATTTTTCTTTGACAAATAAGACAGTAATCGTTGGCGTTTTCCCAGAATTTTACGTAAACCTCTCTGAGATAAATAGTCTTTTTTGTGTAATTGTAAATGTGAAGTAAGTCTTCGTATCCTATTGGTGAAACTAACTATTTGAAATTCAACAGATCCTCTGTTTTCGTCTTTTTCTTCTTGTGAAATAACTGAGATGAATGAATTTTTTACCATAAACTGAAATCTTCTCTCCCCCCCTCTTTTTATTTTAAGATATTTTTTATTGATAGATATCTTTATTGATCAGTAATAATAATGCCCCTAATTTTTATTTGGTATATACAAAAATTTGTATTTCGTTATTAATTTCGAATTTTTTTACTAATTTTTTTAATTAATAAAACTTACTCAATCCTATTTTCATTTTAAAATTGGCTTTGAAAGGGGATACAAAAGTATGGTTGGTTTCTTCACTCACAAAAGATAAAAGTTTAGACCTAAAATAAGAAAATTTTGTTCATTCTAGATCTAATTGATATGTCATTGAATTAGTATCATGTATCAGAATGGAATGTAAGACAATGTATGCGTGCATCTCTTTGTCGTCATAGACCAGATATGGTATGGGAAATATAGGAAAAATGTACTATTAATGAATTTTCAATCGCGGATACATATGTATCCTTACCATACTGAAACAACTGCCATTATTGGTATTAAACCAATAACGATTCATACAAGCTAAATCTTCTAATCGATAATTGGGCCAAAGAAATAGCTTTAATTTTATAAGTTTTTTTTTATATTTTTTGGTTTTATCCACAACTTGACTGTTTACCTCATTCCCATTACAAAAAGATGCCTTTCTATGTCTATTCTTAGAATTTAAACAAATTAGAATTCGCAATTCTCTACGACGTCTAGGCGATAAAATATTTTCAGGAACAAACAAATCATAATTTTTTTTATATCTATTTCCAATCATCTTTTGATGTTTTGTAATGACTTCATCAGAATTCTTATCAACATGTTTTTTTTCTCGGTATTTTTGATTTATTTGATGTTTACTTTTATGAACTAATGAAATACCGAGGGTTTGATACATAATAAATTTTCCATCGTTTTTTATAGCTAGACGAATTGGTTCAATAATCAAAAATCCCCTTTTAATAAATTCTGTAAGAGTTACATCTTTCTGAATCGTCAAAATATCCAGACTCATTTCGCCCCTTTGAATAGAGGATATAGTAATTTCTCTTGGATTTATCAGTCTAAGCAGGAGACAATATACGTTGATGTTATTGATTATTTTTTTATTTAAAGAATCATCCCATCTCAATTGAAAATACAAATACCTTTTTAGGAAGAAATCAAACTCCGCTTTTGTATTGATCTTGTATTGCTTTTTATTTCTATGTTTTTTCATGTCCGATCCCTTATAATCTTCTTCAACATCTTTTTCTTGGTTTGAAAGAGCTGATTTAAGATCTGCTTGGCCCGTGGATTCTTTTTCTCCTTGATTTCGGTTTTCTAATTCAAGAGATTTTTTTTCATTCGACGATATTGATATAAAAGGATCTCTTTTTTTATTTCCAGTGATGCTTTTGTTTTCACTAGCATTTTTTTTTATATTAGAATTAAAAAGTAGTAATTTAATTGGTATAACCCACGGTTTCATTTTATACGTATTATAAAGTCTCACAAATTCTGGCAAGAACCAAAGTTCCAGATTTGATATGGGACGACTTAGTATTTCTTCATTCATTCCCATCCAATCCAAAAGGGGTTTTTGATTGGATAGGTTGATTTTTTGATCTTGCTGAAGTGTGAGATAAAAAAGACCCTTATTATTGATTTTATCAATTATTTGATACTTATTAACCCTAGTCTTAGTATATTTATTACTCTTAGTGTCAGTATCAATATTGATCCAGGCCTCAATATCGACCTTCGTTTTAAGACAAAAATCGAGAATTCTCCAATCAAAAAATTTTCTATCCGTATTTTTATCCATATCTCGAATATCATCTTCTACCATATTAAATGATTTTTTTTTATGTGTGTTGTAATTATAAAAAATATCTTGGTTAGTTTTTACTTGTAATGGTGATCCATAAATTGAAGAGTACTTCTTAGTTTCAGAATTTATAGATTTATATGCTAAAAGATCATATCTATATTGTTTTTTAAAATTATCCTTTTGATTCAATAATAAATCCGTTTCCATTTTTTTTTTTTTTTCGTAGTGAATTAATTCATCTTTTTCATATAAATCACACAAATCTTTATATAAATCTTTATTTTGAGCTATACAGTTCAATATATTTCGCCATTTTTGTGGTACTACTCTAGACCATTTAATTTGAGATACATCACATTGATATTGATAATGACTCCTTAACCAATTTGTCCATTGATTCATTCCAGAATTGCGAAGATTCTTAGGTCTTAATTCGGAATGAAACAGTTCTTGTCTTACAACAAAAAAATCCTTTATTTCATTCTTAAGAAAAAAGGGGGTTCCATTATTTCCATTATATTGAAATACGGATTTCAATTTCTCTAACTTAATAAGTTGGGTTTGGGATAATTTGTAAAATACATATGCTTGTGAAAAGTAAGATAAGTCAAAAAAAGTCTTTGAATTTTTTTGACTAAGACTAATATTAGTATTAGAAAGTGACTCTTTTATAATCGAAATAAATTTAATTAAACTTTGATTTGTTTTATTAATTCTTTCTTGATTTGCTTCATTACTATTAATGTTTTTATTAATAAATTTGTTTCTTGATTCAAGAAAAAGTTGTGTATTGATACTAGGAATATTAATCATAGATAGAAAGATATCTATGTATATCTTTTCAATGAAAAATATTATAAAATAATGGGATTTACGGATTAATCGAGCAGTTCTTCTTTTTAATATCTGCCAAATATTTTTTTGTGATTCCAATCTTTTATCATCATAACTTATTTTGTTAGAACTCAAATTTCTATCTGAAGTTATAAATCCCTTTTTCTTGTCTTTTGTAATTTTTTCTATTTGATTTATGATTGTGTTTATTCTATCAGTCAGATCTTGCATTTTTTTTTCTGTTAATGAATAATTTGTCCAATCCTGAGATCTAATTTGAATGGACGATTCCTGAATCATCCGATTACTGATTATTGAATCTTTTTTAATTTCACTCAATTCATATACTTCTATTTCTCTCAATCCAAATAATATAATTGGGTTTATTTTTGAGAGTTCTTTTATTATTTCTTTTATAAACAGAATGTTTTTAATGATCCATTTTTTTGGTTTTTTTGAGACATTTAGAAAAAATTTTGTTTGTTCTTTAAAAATTCCTAGAATTATAAAACATTTCTTTTGCAATTTTTTAATTTTTTTTTTGAGTTCTTTAAAAATCGGTTCAAAAAATGAAAGTTTTTTTCTGGGAGAACCAAAAGGTAGTTCAGCTTCCATTCCAAAAATTGTTAAAAAACAAAAATCATTTTTTTGACCTTGCTTTTTCATTGGATCGTTATAAGGGGCTCGTAACTTAGATCTGTGCCAAGGTTTAAGACGAAAAGGAAATAGGATCTTGATCTGAATGCCGTCTGTTAACCAGTTTTTTGGAAATTCTTTTTCTGATAATTGAACGCCGTTATAGGTACATTTAACATGCATTTCTCTATTCCAATCCTTTAAGTCCTCATACCATTCCGGAAATTGAAATAATAGTATACGGACGATATTTTTAGCTATTATCAATGAAGGTAATATAATATATTTTCTAAGAATTGATTGGGTTACTAATAAAAAACCTCTCATTACTTGAGCAAGTAAAATACTATCCCAGGCTTCCGCTATTTGTATACGCACTTTCTCCTTTCTTTTGTCTTCTTCTTTTTTGTCCTCCTCTTTTTTTTTCGCGCTTTCTTTTGTCTTTTTCTCTGTATAATTCGAAATTGTGAATTCTGTGTTTTTCCACATCCAATTT